TTCCTTCCATTCTACCAAAGAATTCTCTGTAATAATTCGCAAATCCGAATCGGCTAATTGTTCTCTGATAGCACCTGCCCCCGTAGATATTTCTCGGTTTCGAAATGTCTCGAAACCTTGAGTAGTAAAAAAGAGTGGGATGCTGTATTTCCAGGATTGGATTTCATATTCGAATGAACCTCGTAATCGTAAGAAAGTAGGTTTTTTAGCTATAGGCCTAGCAAAAGAAAAATCGAGATAGGTTCCTATAGTATAGGATTTCCCCCCCTCACAATCGGACGTGAAAGTTTCCTCTCATCCGGCTAAAGTAGTTAAATCAAATAAAGAAAAGGGTTCTTTTTCTTTTTAAACTTTTTTTGAGAAAACCTTACAAAAAGCTACTCTTTACTCAAGTTCCCAGTAAGGACCAGCCTTTCATTGATTCATTCTTATCTTATTTTATATTATATCTTAATATTCTATTTTATTTTTTATTTTTGATTTTCATCACTCTAACCTTTTTTACTTTGCTTTTATATTAAAAATTAAAAAAAAATGTGAAATTATTGAGTAGTCTACTTCCCCTCAAATGATGAATCCCCTGAAAGGAATATTTTTGGACTCGTAAAGGATTTCTTTGTCTATATATTGTATTGTTCCATTTGATCTTTTTTAGGTCTCTACTCACCTCGATGGTTATGTGCATGATATCCCTTGAAGCATATATGCGATAGATAAGCTCCTGTAACCATGCTATATTCGCTTGCGCTTGCCTGAACAGAATTTCTTTCTCAAAGAAATGGAATGTATAATTCCACAAAAAACAAAAAGTCTTTTTTCACGAGGTATAACTAACTATTCCTATATTATCTGTTACAGAATCAGACCATGGATCAATTCCCCTTTTCTTACATTTTGAAGTCTTGAATGCACCCATAATTCTGAGCTTCATGTTCCTCCTCCCAAGATACATGTCAGAGCCGGGGGCATCCCAATCAAATTAAATGGGATGACAGTTTCTCAGTCTAAATCTGTCAAATGAAAATTTTGATCAAATCACACATCGCAATATACTAGGCCCTCTAATTCCCTAAGGGACTTATCTAAAATATTCGCAATATAACTAGGAAGACGTTTCAAATACCACACATGAGTCACTGGACATGTCAGTTTGACATATCCCATTTGGTACCTTCGTATCCGAGAATCAACAAATTCCACTCCGCATTCTTCACAAAATTTCGGGTCTTCTTTTTCAGTCCCAATCCCTCGGTAATTTCCACAAGCACAAATTCCACTTTTTATGGGTCCGAAAATTCTTTCACAAAACAATCCATCTTTCTCCGGTTTATTAGTTTTATAATGAAAAGTATAGGGTTTTGTAACCTCTCCGACTATCTCTCCATTGGGTAAAATTCTTTTTGCCCAAGCCATTATTTGTTGAGGGGAAACTGGTCCAATTCGAAGTTGTTGATGTTTATACTGGTCGATCATAGAATAGAAATTCTGATTCATTGAGATCAAGCTTCCTTCCTGTCCATCTGAAAGTTCTTTTCAGATACAAGGAAATGATTCAGTTCCAGGGACAAAGATCGTAGTTCTCGAACGAGCAATCGAAAAGATTCTGGAGCACCCTCTGGATTAGGTACTGTTGCTCCAATAATCGTAGCACCAAGTACTTCCTGACGAGCTCTAATATGATCAGATTTATAAGTAAGCATCTCTTGTAAAATATGAGCAACACCAAATCCCTCTAGAGCCCAAACTTCCATTTCTCCTACTCTTTGTCCCCCTTGTTTGGCCCTCCCTCTAAGGGGTTGTTGTGTAACAAGTGCGTAATGCCCGCTGGAACGTCCATGGATTTTATCATCAACTTGATGAATTAATTTTAGGATATAGGACTTTCCTATTAGAACAGGTTGTTCAAAAAGATCTCCCGTTCTTCCATCAAATATTCTGCTTTTTCCCGGATATTCGGGTTCAAATACCCATGGATTTTTTGTTTTATTACTGGCTTCATATAATTCAGAAAACACTAGTTTTCTTGAGGCCTCTTGCTCATATCTCTCATCAAAAGGTCCTATTCTATAATGTTTATTTAGCAGATCCCCCGCTAACCCGAGCGAACATTCAAATATCTGTCCCACATTCATTCGTGAGGGGACTCCTAATGGGTTGAATACCATATCAACGGGCGTTCCATCTTGCAAATAGGGCATATCTTGTCTAGACAAAATCTTAGAAATTATACCCTTATTCCCATGCCTTCCAGCTACTTTATCACCTACTTTGATTTCACGTTTCTGTGAAATATATACACGAATCTTTTCTGGATTAGAATTGGAAACTCCCTTTCTATGGATCCATCTCACATCAATAACTCGACCCCTTCCTCCTATAGGTAGTCTTAGAGAAGTTTCTTTTGAAGTGGATACCTGAATACCAAGTATAGCTCGTAATAATCTATCCTCCGGAGCATATGACGATTCGCTCGCTGTCTGAGGTGTTAATTTACCTACTAAGATGTCACCTGTTTCTATCCAAGATCCCAGCATCACAATTCCATTTCTGTCTAAATTTCGGAGTAAACGAGCCTCTAAATGCGGGATATCCTTAGTGATTCTTTCAGGACCTTGGCTTGTTACATGAGTCTGAATTTCATATTTCCGGATGTGAAAAGAAGTATAAATATCTTCATAGACCAGACGTTCGCTAATTAGTACTGCATCTTCAAAATTGTAACCTTCCCATGGCATATAAGCTACTAATACATTTTTTCCTAAAGCGAGTTCCCCACCAGCTGTAGCCGCACCGTCCGCTAGAATTTGTCCCTTTTTAATGTATTTACCCCGCTGAACCTGAGTTTTTTGATGCATACAAGTATTTTTGTTGGAACGTTGATACATAACTAATGGAATGCTTATAGTATCCCCATTACTTGAGAAAATGATCTTTTGAGTATCAGTATAAATGATTTTTCCCTTGCGTTCGGCTATAGCTGAAATCCCCGAATCTAGAGCCGTTTGGCCTTCCAACCCAGTTCCAACAATGCACTTCTCGGACCGAGAAAGGGGAACTGCTTGGCGCTGCATATTAGAACTCATTAAAGCTCGATTCGCATCATTATGCTCGATAAAAGGAATGAGGGAAGCTCCAATAGAAAAATATTGGAAAGGAAAAATGCTTCTAAGATGAATCTCTTCCCATGCAATAGTCAGGAATTCTTGACGATATCGAGCTGGAACAACCTGTTGTTCTTGAATACCCCGATTCAAGGCCAAAGAATTTCCTGCTGCTACCATATAATATTCATCTCTATTTGGTGATAAATAAACCATCTGTGCATCTTTTGATCTATCAGATAATTCATAAAACGGACTCTCTATAGATCCCCAATAACCAACCTTCACATGAATAGCTAATGATCCAATAAGTCCAACATTGATTCCTTCGGACGTGTCAATTGGACAAATACGTCCATAGTGACTCGGGTGGATATCTCGTATCCGAAAACTAGCAGTTCGCCCCGTCAATCCTCCAGGACCCAAATAACTCCATTTTCGCCCATGAACGATTTGTGTCAACGGATTAGTTCGATCCAAAACTTGAGACAAAGGGTGTAGGCCAAAAAACGATTCATAAGTAGTTGTTAATGAAGTTGAAGTTACCAAATTTTGAGGAGTCGGTATCAATTTATGCCTGATTGCTCCACATATAGTTCCTCGAACCGTATTCTCTAAACGAACAAGAGCCAATCCAAATTGATCCTGTAAGAGATCTGCTACAGAACGAATACGTTTATTTCTCAAGTGATTCATATCGTCAAGTGTACCCATTCCCAATTTCATTCCAATCAAATGATCCACAGCAGCCAATAGATCTCGTGGTAACAAGAATGTATTGTTTTGGGGTATATCAAGATTAAGTCTCCGGTTCATATTTCGTCGACCAATCTTTCCTAATTCACATCTTTGTTGAAAAAATTTCTTTTGTAATTCCTTGCATAAGGACTCAGAAAATACCGGATCCCCCCCTACACAAGCAAATTGTTGATAAAATTCCAAAAGAGCATTTTCTTTTGACCCAATCTTTTTTTTCTCTTTATCATTCGGGAAAGACAAGAAGATTTCAGGGTAACAAACATTATCTAGAATTTCTCTTATATTCAAACCCATAGCTGATGATAGAACTAGAATAGATATTTTTTGTTTTCTACTTACACGGGCCCATATCCTTGCTTTTCTATCAATTTCTAATTCCGACCTTCCCCCCCAATCCGATATTATAGTACAGGTATAGACAGAGATTCCGTTATGTTCCAACTCTGAACGGTAGTAAATACCCGGACTTTGCAATATTTGGTTGATCACAATTCGGTATATTCCATTTACTATAGAGGTTCCAAAAGAATTCATTATAGGGATGTTTCCAATAAAAACGGTTTGTTCTTGCACATTTCTACCGGTTTTCCAAATTAAGAACGCGGGGACATATAATTCAGAAGAATATGTGAGTGATTCATACACAGCATCTCTTTCTTTTATCAAGGGCTCTACCAATTGATATGTTTCCACAAATAATTGAAATTCAATTTCTTGATCTCTATCTTCAATTTTTTGAAACTTATGAAATTCTTCCGTCAAGCCCTGATTAATGAACCTACAAAATCCCTCAAATTGTATCTGACTAAATCCAGGTATTGTGGACATTCCCTCATTTCCATTCTGGAGCATATTAATCTGAAATTTCCTATTTATTGAAAAAATCCCATTATTGGCTTGGCTTACTATTCATCGAACCCTTACCGATTGATCTAGCAATGATGGAATGGATATTCTGTTTACTGAATCACATAAAATTTGAGTCAACTCCATCCATATATATCACACGTATGAACGGAAGCAAGACAGAAAAATGGAGGGCATTTTTTATACAAGTTCAAATTTGAGCTTGAGCCAGGTACAAATAAAAAGAAATGGAAATTGATAAAGCATTCCTGGGAAAAATTCTGTCACTTAGGCTGATGGAGTCTTTTATCGGATGTCAAAACTGATCCAATTTATACCTAATCCTTTTATTATGATATTACGATCAATGGTACCAAAAAAATAAAAATTCAATGAATTAAGGATTCAATCTGCTCTCTATGAATGAGATAAAAACAGAAGAATCAGGAACAGCATAGATTTTCCCTTTTTTTAGCACACGCAATTGAATGTTCAAAAAGGAATTCGCAAATCTTTTTTTGATCGTAGAATTTCTAAAATACAATGGAATTGCATACGTATTACGTATATAGTCATAGGAGTCATCTTTAGGAAGTACATGCCAATCTAGCTATCTAGCTATCCGTATATCACATCTTTTATCATAATTGAACTTGGTGCAACATAAGTGAGGTCGCACTCTATCATAGTGTCTATCTTCTATTCATATTCAAGTACGATGATCCTATATAGGGATATGTGCATAAGAAATAGACCCGGGTTCGGTATTCACGTATAAAAATTTCTGTTCTGGGGTTTACATATAACCATAGATTTTCTTATAATTAGAATTGATAATGATTAGTCGTAAATCAATTGGATTTTGCATCCATTAACCATTAAGGTAATACAAATAGATATACAAAATTCAGAGCTGTTCGCTAATTCAAAGTAAGTAAGAGTAAAGAGTAATAAGTAAATAGTTAATGAAGTAAAGAATGAATTCTTCTCAATTGCCCTGCATTTTACAGTCTGTGACCGGGGCCGGGAATCTTTTCACTTTTCTATAGATCTATCGAATCTATAGAAAAGTGAAAAGAGAAGGTAAGTTTTTAAGCGACGCGTGTTTTGAGATAAAATCAATCGAAGAAAGGGATAGGATAGAAAAAGGATCCAATAAAAAAGAGGAATTCTTTTTTGGAAAAGGATAAGTACAATGTGGTATTCAAGATACAAAAAGAAAAGAAATTAAGAAAGTAAAAAATTTAAATAAAAACAAAATGAGGAAAGGAATAGAAAGAGAAAATATAAAGAAATCTAAATATATAGATAAATATATAGAATATAAGAATATATATCTAAAGAATTATAGAATTAAAGAATTCTATAATTCTTATAATTCTATTATAGAATATAGAATTTCTTTATCCATTTTGGATGGAATTTGGCGGCATGGCCAAGTGGTAAGGCGGGGGACTGCAAATCCTTTATCCCCAGTTCGAATCTGGGTGTCGCCTGATCAACAAAAAAATACTTGAAATTTATTAATCCTGTTGATCGAACTTGACGAATTCTTGCCCCGTAAAAAAAAGCATAGGCAAGGGCTAGGTCTGTTGATACTTGATTTTGAGAACTCGTAGGGCCTATAAAAGTCTGTCATCTTTTTTCTCAAAATCTGGGTTCTGAGTGTGGCTCAAAAAGGTACCAAGAAATCTGAAGCAACCCAATCTTATTAATGATTGATTTGAGCTATTCTGAATTGAATCAAATAAAATAAATAATGAGAATTCATTCTGGGTATCAGAACTATGAAAGTAAGAAGTCGGAAATCTTGGTATCCAAAGGTTCCTAAGAGATACTACTTTTTGGCTACTAAGGTTGAAGAAAGGATTATAAAAAAGACTATAAAGACTCCCTAATTATTTTACACTAGAACTTTCTTAATATTGAGGTAGTGTCTACTAACTCTGTTTGCGATGAAATTATATTGGATAGGCTGATGGTAAATTCATTGAATAATTGTGACAAAGAACTGAAGATACTTTGTATTCAGACTCACTAGAGGCTCTGAGTGCTGCTCATAAATTGAATCAGAATGGTTGAATGGCTCTTCTTTCTATTTACTATTTATATATTTTAATATTTTATTTTTAAATATCTTATTTTATATTTTTTTATTTTTAAATATCTTATTTTATATTTTTATTTTTTCTTCTTCTATCTCCTTTTTTTTTTCAATTATTTCTATTTCAATAGAATTCTATTGAATAAGAAATCTAGGAACTTTTTATGAGTAGATTCGTGAAATTGTTTCATAAAGAACCGTAAGTAAGAATCCTATTTTTCTTTCTATTTCATTTAGATTGAGTATAGATAAAAGATCTTCCTATGTTATACTATGTTAGACTATTCAATTCGCGATGATAAATTTATTTGATATTGTTATTCATAATATTGTGAGTATCATCAAGATGCAATTCATACCTTTGAATTGATAGGAGTCCACTTTATCATCTCTATGGGATTAGATCCCGAATTATTGTGAAAGAAGAAAACAAAGAGATTATGGAAGTCAATATTCTTGCGCTTATTGCTACTGCGCTGTTCATTTTAGTTCCTACTGCCTTTTTACTTATCATATACGTCAAAACAGTCAGCCAAAATGATTAATTTTAATGAAACTTGAATTATTCATTTTTATCAATGATTGAAGGAATGAAAGGGTTGAAAACTCTAGTTAAGTCTTAAATGAAATGTGGAATCAGAAGTATCTTAGATAGTGTGGTAGAAAGAGCTATATATAGCTCTTTCTACC